AATTCATTATAATAAGATTAGTAAATTTATAACTATACCTAGACTCTAATTCATAATTCATTATTGTGTTATTACTATGTTATAATTTATATAATGATATTAAATTATACAATTTGTTACTTTTTTATTACAAATATCAACAATAATTTAATCCGTACTTCAAATAGGAATACTACCGCCGGAGTTTTTTGATTTATGAAAAAATCAAAGCCCCTTATCGGATTTGAACCGATGACTTACGCCTTACCATGGCGTTACTCTACCACTGAGTTAAAAGGGCTTGTTTGATTCAATTCCTGAATAAAGTCACTAGCCACTATGAGTTTAGTATATATACTTATTATAATATATGTACATATAATACATAGATATATCTTATATGCATAGCGGTTCGTTCAGAAATTCGAAATTTGACTTATCCAGTAAATTATAGGGGAGGATATACTAGTGAATATAGGTAAAATAAAAAGGTTTATTGATATTGGATTTGATAAATAGCAATACAATGAATTGTTTCCAATCCTAATTGACATCATAACGAAATTTATTTGATTGATACATATACCCACTAGTTTAACATAGATTCAACATATTTCATTGAATGATTGATAAATAAATTTGGCGTAGCCTCTGAACTAAATTATTGGCGGAAAAAAATGCTATAGAATCATGAAAGATGGAAAGATCCTCCGTATCGAGTCATACCATTCCATTATATTGACAATTTAAAAAAACTATTCATACTATGAGCATAGTATGATGGCGGTCGTGCAAGTATGGTATGCCCCCATCGTCTAGTGGTTCAGGACATCTCTCTTTCAAGGAGGCAGCGGGGATTCGACTTCCCCTGGGGGTAGGGTACTACGAAAGGAAGTTGATCATGGATTATCAATAAGTCTGGAATTTTTTCTTCTGGGGTCGATGCCCGAGCGGTTAATGGGGACGGACTGTAAATTCGTTGGCAATATGTCTACGCTGGTTCAAATCCAGCTCGGCCCAAAAATTCGCCGATCTACCAGGAAATGGTATCATATAACCCATTTGGTGCTCTCCAGAACCCCAATACGGAAGAGAAATTTTCTTCTCTGGTATATCTATACCACTATTTTATTTACTCAATTTTTCCAACAAATTAGGATCTTGATAATGATTTAGATTCATATCAGGATCTGTAAGTATAAAGTAAAATCTAAAGAAAAGGGGAAATAAAAAAACCTTTTTCATTGAAAAAGTAATTATCCAATTTATTTGGCAATAACAAAAGGATTACTAGTAATCCAGGTTGTTCTCACTAAAGCGCATACCCATATGGGTATCAATATATCACTCACGGCTCTGTTACAACACGCCAATTTGAATCTAAATTCAAAATGGAAAGGGTTAGAATAAAATCATAAAAATATGTATACATAATACTTTATTTTATTAGGGTATTTACTTGGGATTGTAGTTCAATTGGTCAGAGCACCGCCCTGTCAAGGCGGAAGCTGCGGGTTCGAGCCCCGTCAGTCCCGACGGATCCAATAAAAAAATATATCAATTCCGCTCTCTATTTTTTGTGAAAGATTTTTGGGGAAAGTTAAGTAGAATTTCATTCCCAAGGGCAATCTCTCTTCTTTTTTTTCACATTTATCATCAATGGGGGAATTTCCATTTCTTTGACTAGTACTGATTCGATTGATGGGAGATAGACATATGTGGATTTGTACAATTATTGGTAGCATCAGATTCAGGATTCCAAGAGATACCATACCATACTGTACTGGGTATGGCTTTTTTGCTTACTCCCGATCTGTCGAATAGAGTAGAGTACTGTACGTTTCCCGGAAGTACATATATAAATGGAATTTGTACGATATAAAATAACAATAACATAGTTATTGTAATAGAATATTTTCAGGGATCCCTTTTTTATTAGGGAGGGGATGCCATTTTTTTATTAAGGGGTTTCCTTGAAAGAACAAACTTTTCAAATTATTAGATAAAAAAATAGTGGAATATTCTATTTTTTTATAACGAAACTTGTACTCGTCTTTATCATCCTTCTTTTGTTTTCCAAGAAGATTAGATCAGTAAAAAAGGGAGTTTAGAACTTAACTCTTTATTTAGCTTCTATTGTTTGTTGGGATTTGTTTAGAATCAATGGTAAGGGTTCGATGATACTTCATCAGATGGTTGTACAAAGAGGTAGGTTATAGAAAAGAAAGAATGGAAAAGAATGATAAATAAAAAAAATAAAGGAAGTCTTGGTTGGATCAGGAATAAAATTTTGAGTTCGGTATGGATAAAAGATCTTCCTATGTTATACTATTCAATTCTTGACGATGAGTTGATTTGATAGTGCAGATATTGTTATTCATGATATTGATCCGATTCGATATCATCGAGATGTAATTCATCCCATTGAATTTACAAGCGAAAGATTTATTATCTCTATGGGATTAACTCCCGAGTTATTGCGAATTAAAGAAAAATGAAACAATGAGATTATGGAAGTAAATATTCTCGCATTTATTGCTACTGCACTGTTTATTCTAGTTCCTACCGCTTTTTTACTTATAATATACGTAAAAACAGTCAGCCAAGGTGATTAATTTGAATTAAACTTGACTTTTTAGTTCTTATCAATAATTGAAGAGAAGAAAGGGATTCAAATTTCGCGTCTTAAATGAAATGGGCAGACTAGAATTAGCCGTATTCTATGAGATACGATAGTATGGTAGAAAGAAATATCTGAATCTTTCTACCATACCATAACTACTATTGTTATTGTAGTGTATAAAGGTGTATTGTAATCCAAGTTAATTTAATAGAGATCAATCTACAATAGTATCGTCATATTCCTATATATCGGTGTATATATATGGATATCAATTACATATTATATATATAATGTATATAATGCCCCCCCCCCAATTCTATTTCTTTGCTTTATACATCTGTCTTGTATTTAATTTGTGTTGATTTCAATCAATTAGAAATGATCGAAAAGCTACTCGTACGATTCTAATTCCCGGATTGCTGATTATTTTCAATATGAATCCCGATCAAAAGAATCAAAGGCCTCTTCGATGGGTATAATAAAAGAAAATAAAGTAATCTTTTTATTAGCATTCCGACGAAGAAGTCATTGATCGATCAGTTGACAGATGATCCATGGAAACTTCTTCGGATTTCGAAAAAAGGGGGGAAAGGGTTAGTAAACCTCGTCAATTTTTAACGTTTGAACAGTGAGTTCAATAAAACAAACACAACATAAATAAAATTTCCCAAATATTAAAACAAACAGGAAGTGCGCAATATGTGACTCGCCCAAGACAATATTTTAGTCTGTGTAGTATCTCGTTAGACAACTACTATGTCTGTGTTGTTTCCGATAGAAAATGTGTATCTACGTAATGTAATAACAGAACTATTTTCTCTTTGAATAATAAAAAGGGAAACAAAAAAGTAAAATCAAAAAATTAAGCTCTTCCTCACGGTCCATATCTAATTTTGGTAAGAGTCGGTTCATCGAAATAGAAAATTGATCAAGAATCGAATTCAGTTGGAATAAATTTACTACCATTTGTATTTCTTTTACTTTGTATTCTTTTTACTTTCGAAATACGAACACGAAAATAATTTAAATATTTGTTTGATTGAAAGAGTATTCTTCATATATATTATTCATAAACTACATTACTACACTAAAACTCAAGAAAATTTTGAAATGCAGATATTTTTTATTTCTATTTCAATTTAAAAATAGAATTTTAAATTGAAATAGTGTTGAAATATTGAAATTTCAACTAAAAAAAGCTTTTCGGAACTGAAAGATTTATAAAAAAAATTGATACAGTTTAATTCCTAAACTCAATTAGTAGTATTTCTAGAGTCCACTTCTTCCCCATACTACGAGTGAAAGGGAAAATGTAAAGACTACCATTAAAGCAGCCCAAGCGAGATTTACTATATCCATGTGAATTATGTCCCCTATCTCTATGAAGGAATTATTGAATTATTGTTCACTAATAAATAATAGTGGAATCACTGACGCAGAGTCAAAAAGTAATTCTGACCTAACATCGTTGATGAAACAATCCAATAAATCCAATTATAACTTCTAAGAGGGTCTTATAAGATTTCTAGTATAATCAGAAAAGGTTAAGCACAAGCAAAATATGCGGAGACCCCCTTGGAAGTATCAAAAAAATGATACTAATATGTAGAAATAATAAAAATCTATTCTTTCTTTTGTTGCCCTTCATTAAGTTAAGTAAAAACTTATAGAAGAAAAGTAGATCACTACCTAGCCCATACCCTATTTCTTTCCCATTTTGTTTTGATCTAATCCTTACCGTCTCCTTAATTGTCTCTATGAAAACAATCGGAGGACGTCCTATTATGTTCTGTTCTTGACTAGAGGTTAACGAAAAAAGAATAAAAGTATCTAAGTAAAAGCCAATTACCCATTCAATCGAATTAATATTGATTGAATGCCGGAGTACTCAAAGACTTTGATGAATATGTATACTAAAGTATCTTCTGGCCTTTCCGCAACTAAAAATGGAATTCTATTTCCGTCCTGCTATCCAATCTAATTCAAAACCCGGCCCGTAGACACTCCATTGCTAATGGAAGGACTATCACGATTTATCATATCAGTTTCCTCCGTTTGCTTCCGCTGGAAAAAATTTTCCAAATTATATCAGCAAAACAGAAGAAGGTATGTCGATTCTTTTGGTGATTAGGCGACACCCGGATTTGAACTGGGGAAAAAGGATTTGCAGTCCCCCGCCTTACCGCTCGGCCATGCCGCCAAAACGATACCAAATCCAAATCTCTGAAAAAATGTGCCTTTTGCCTTCTTATTTATTGTACTTGTATTTTGAATCTTAATTCCTTTTCTAAAATAAATATTTATTTTTTATTTGGGTTGGATCCATCTCTTCGATTGATTGTTATAGTATCTTAAAACCATACAATCTCTAAAAATTTCCCTTACTTTTTCTAGTGAA